TTTTTCTATTCTTTCAAAGAAATTGAAATGATTGAAGTTTTTCTATTTGGAATTGTGTTAGGTCTAATTCCCATTACTTTGGCCGGATTATTCGTAACTGCATATTTACAATACAGACGCGGCGATCAGTTGGACCTTTAATTGAGTAACATCTCTTTTTTTTAATTGACCTCCTCCTTAATCTCCAGGAGGTCAAATTCAGGTTGCAGTTCAAGTTAGTGAAGTTATTTTATTGTGATTCAACATTAAAAGAACAGAATCACGCTCTGTAGGATTTGAACCTACGACATCGGGTTTTGGAGACCCACGTTCTACCGAACTGAACTAAGAGCGCTTTATTATGATGGGAGATACGGATGTCAAGAAAAGGATTCTTTTTGTACCCCCAATACATCTTGTATGTATAGTATCATAAAATGGTAGATTGTGTCCAATTTTAATCGATCTCAATTAACCCCTCGTTACTGTCCATAGGAGAAGTGATAAGTAGGGATGACAGGATTTGAACCCGTGACATTTTGTACCCAAAACAAACGCGCTACCAAGCTGCGCTACATCCCTTTCATTTGTTGTACAGTGCCATTGTAGGGAATCCATGTTTTGTTTTCCACATCACAATTTCCTCTATCTAAATAGAATTTATTTTGCCATTTCTTCTTTTTGGTTTTTTGGTTTCATTCTCATAAAGAATTATATACATACCTAACGTATAAACGTATAAAGGAATGAATATTTATCAGTAGTGCTCAGGAAGGAGGGTTCATCTTTTTCTGTTTTAGGGACAGGTAGATTTCATCTACCGGATCGTTGTATATATCCATTTTGGTTAGAGATTCCCCGTACAAATGATCTTTAACTACATATGCATCTGATCATATATGTATTACAATATACAATAAAGTCAATAAAGTTAAAGAAAAAGAAGGAGGATTTTCAATGCGAGATATAAAAACATATCTCTCCACGGCACCTGTGCTAACTACTCTATGGTTCGGGTCTTTGGCGGGTCTATTGATAGAGATCAATCGTTTATTCCCAGATGCGTTGACATTCCCCTTTTTTTCATTCTAGTTATTGACATGGGAAGGGATCAAGAAGATTAGAGATACAATAAATTCTCTGTGACTAACCCCCCCCCCCTTTTTTCAGTTCTTTAGGATAGGAAAGAAAGAGTAAAGAATAAAAGTGGATTGAATCTCATCGAAACTCGGGTTCGGGTTAATATAGGGAGAACAGAAATGGAAATGTGGGTCGAGGGCAGGCTGTTCAAGATCATACAAGATACTAAATGAAATACTGGGATTGGGAATAATTGATAGTTAGAAATATTTGTATTACTTAATAATTTGATTACTTTATTGATTGCAACGAAATCTTTCATAATTGAATTGGATTTCGAGTTAGCGACTTCTCGTCTATTTATTTTTCATTCCTTTCTTCTTCGCTTCGGTTCGAATCGAAAATAGAAGAATTGAGTGAATTCAAAATCAAAAGGGGGTTCATGGCTAAGGGTAAAGATGTCAGAGTAGTAGTTATTTTGGAATGTACCAGTTGTGTCCGAAATGGTTTGAATAAAGAATCGCGGGGCATTTCCAGATATATTACTCAAAAGAATCGACACAATACACCTAGTCAATTGGACTTGAAAAAATTCTGCCCTTATTGTTACAAACATACGATTCATGGGGAGATAAAGAAATAAATCGAACGGAACGCGTGTGCCACTCTTCCAAGGAAGAGGAAGAAATTACATATACATATATAATATATACAAATCCAGTCCTATTTTGGTCGGATCCGAAATGAATGAAGAAATAGGATTTTAGAAATAAGAAATAAACCATGGATAAATCCAAGCGGCCCTTTCATAAATCCAAGCGATCTTTTCATAGGCGTTTGCCCCCAATTGGATCGGGGGATCGAATTGATTATAGAAACATGAGTTTAATTAATCAATTTATTAGTGAACAAGGAAAAATATTATCTAGACGAGTGAATAGATTAACCTTGAAACAACAACGATTAATTACTATTGCTATAAAACAAGCTCGTATTTTATCTTCGTTACCTTTTCTTAATAATGAGAAACAGTTTGAGAGAACCGGGTCGATCCCTAGAACTACTGGTCCTAGAACCAGAAATAAATAAGCCTATTCCTCAATCGAATCAAAACTCTAATTCGAACTCAGATTGAAGTTTTGTTCGAAAAAGCCGAGAGATTGTCGCGCCGTAATGTAATAATAAAAAAAAGAATGGGGGAAGAATCAATCTTTTTTTTTATTGAAACGTGTTCGTTCATTCCTACTACTTATCTTATCATACGAATTTCTACTATAACCTCCCGGAGTTCATTCTCCGGGGAACTCCGTTTAAAGTATTCCAGTGAATTCCTTCCAATCTCCTTATTTGATGATCGCATTGGAAATCGTGTCAAGACAATTCCTATTTGATATGGCTATTTGTGCAGGTATTTTACGATTAAGAAGCAACTGCCTCTTGTACAGATCAAGTATTAATCGACTATAACTATGGGATCCCCTATTCTCACGAGTTACTGCATTTATCCGAGTGATCCACAAACGACGAAAACTTCTCTTTCGCCTGCCTCTATCCCGATGAGTGGAAACCAAAGCTCTCATTTTCTGTTGAGTAGTAGTTCGAGTAAGTCTTGAATGAGCCCCTCGAAAGGTTGCTGCAAATAAACGAATTTTTGTTCTACGTCTCCGAGCTATATATCTTCGTCTAACTCTGGTCATTGAATCAAAAGAAACTTTGATGAATAACTAATTGATTTCTTTTCTTTCAGTCATTCTTTTCCCCTCTCCTGGTTTATTAATAACAAAACGGATTCTTCCGATGTATAAAATTAAAATAAAAATTCCAATGGCTTTTGCTACTATAACCTTCCCAACCACGATTTTTTTATTTCTTCCAGGCATTTCACCTCAAAAAAAAAAAAAAGAAATTGTACCGACATTAGGTATAAAATAAATCGTAAATGGACAAATAGTGGCTTCCATCGTTTCTATGGTTACTTCTTAAACGGCGAGGTCCTCTCTATACACCGGAGCCCCTTTCCTCATTTAATCAATGTTATTGGTAACTTGTACAGTTCACGCTCTTTGGCTCTACCGATGAATTATCGAGTAATAGGTCTTTTTTCAATGGGATCTATCCATACAGTGACGGCATTTAATTATGAAGGTTGAATAGGTAGCTGACCCTGTTAGTCCGTTCTTGCAAGAGTAGGAGCATAATCTTTCTGCTTCTTAAATATCATTCCCCCGCTTAATGGATAACCATTTGCTACCAATGGGAATTGCTTTTCATCTCAAATCGAGGTGATTGGATTTGCACCAAGGGAAACCATAAATTCCATACAAATAGAGGTATACGAGAGATCTTTATTTTTCGATAGTGAATGGAGTTCTTCCATTCTATTCATTGGTACGAGTCATTGATACTGTAAAAATCGTCTCATTTGTTCTAGCTCATGATCCGAACGAGTCGCACATACACCCTAGTACATGTTCCTCGACGCTGAGGACATCCTCGAAGAGCGGGGGATTTCGTGACATTTCTGATTGGCTGTCTTGTGTTTCTAATAAGTTGTTTAATAGTTGGCATGCTGAATCATATACAGAATGGGCTGGTTTAGATCGATCCTAACCGGATGATTATGAATTACTTCCATTTCATATTTTACCCAGGTAAGAAGATAAAAGATCAAATAAGGGTTCATTCAAATTATGATTCGAAATGGAATCAAAGATTTATGCGAAATCCCCGGTATTTTCGATCGCTACAAGATCAACAATGCCATAATCTTGGGCTTCTGTTGCTGACATAAAAACATCCCTTTCCATGTCTTCGGATACAACCCATAAAGGATTGCCCGTTCTTTGTACATAAACCCTTGTGAGGGTTTCGCGGAGTTTCAGTAGTTCTTCCGCTTCCAGGATAAATTCTCCTGTGGGTGCCTCATAAAAAGAACTAGCAGGTTGATGGATCATAACCCTGATGATATAACATAATGAACGATTCCTCTATCTCGCATGATTGGGCGAAGGGATAAAGAATAACAAGCAGGGAGAAAAAGATAGAATTGAACAACCGTACAGGCATCTTTTGTGCATACGGCTCTGTAATGGAATTTTTTTTCTCTTTTTTCATCGAAGAAAGAGACAAGTCGAATCTATCAGACCCAGATCGTTGAATGATCCATTTACCATCCTTCCTTTCGGAGTAATCAAAAAATACTATGATGGTTCCGTTGCTTTATATATTTATCTCGTCTGTGATTCAGCAATCCCAAAGTTTCTTTCTGATCCGATCAAATAAAAATAAGTAAAAAATGATCTTTTTTTTTTTTTATTTTCACACTCTTTCATAACATAAATATTGGAAAGAGACTTCTGATGTGGAAGCAAAAAGGTTTGTGACGCTGAAATGGACCCCGATACATAAGATCAAGTCGGAAATAACCTTTCTTTCATACTACTATCTCGATACATAATCTCGTATTATGAAAAAATAATAATAGTTTGCTCATATCGAACTTGAAATGCCATGCTATTATTACTTAATATTATTATTATTTTATTCATATTCCATATGACGAAGGCATAGTCTTTTTTTCTCTCAAATAAAAAAACTCATTGGCGCCAAGCGTGAGGGAATGCTAGACGTTTGGTAATTTCTCCTCCAACCAGGATGAAAGATCCCATTGAAGCGGCCAATCCCATGCATATTGTATGTACATCTGGTGGCACAAATTGCATAGTATCATAAATAGCTATTCCTGGGATTACCCATCCGCCGGGAGAATTTATAAACAAATACAGATCCCTGGTATCATCCTCTATACTGAGATATACCATGAGACCAACAAGTTGATTCGAGATCTCGCTATCAACTTCTTGGCCTAAAAAAAGTAATCTTTCTCGATGAAGTCGGTTGATTAGGACAAAATTCTATTCCTTAGGAACCGTACACGCACCTTTGGGTGCATACGGTTCAAAAAATCAAAATTGAGAAAAAAAAAAAAAAAGAAATTGTCGATTCCAGCCCTATTTCTTTTTTCGTAGCGGGCTTTTTCTTCCATTTTTTAAGAAACATGAGTTTTGACTTGCTTCCCTATAAAATCAAAAAAGAATTCACTGAACTCATCGAGCTAACCCCTCATTGATGTATTGTTTTATCGAGATCTAAATCACGATGTAATTTTCTTGTTCCCGAATGGGCCTCTTCCACTCCTTTAGGTTTATGCTCTACTCCGGGTAAAGATCTGCCCGAATTCGATTTGCACATATAGGACAAATGATCCCAGTACCGCCTCTTTTTGCTATGACTTCTTTTTTTTTTTTCAATTTGTTTCATTTTCATGCCTTCCACAAAATATTCGATGTATTCATCATATTATTCCATTAATTGGCAATTTGAGATCACTCATATGGTATAAAGGAATCATTTCTGATAGGGTGGTAATCATACATGGATTACCTTGGTATTTTCTGAACGGAGCCTGTATACTTCATTTTATTGGTCCAAGCCAACCATAAATTCTTTTAATTGAGAATATTGATCCTCCAACCAAATAAATTGATCTAATTGCACTTCACGCTTCGAATTATTGATGGTTCAATCAATCTTTCTTGGGCGAAACAGAGGATATCTCGATCGGGGGAGAGAATGGGGAAATCCCATATGACCCAATATGTCTGACAAGTCACACTATACGTCAACCCAAACCGCATCTTCCTCTCCAGGACTACGAAAAGGTACTTTTGGAACACCAATGGGCATTAAATGAAAGAAAAATTAAGTATTCTATTTCACTTTGATGTGGAAACGTAACAAACAATGGTTTATTGTCTTCATAATATTGTCGTTTATCGTATTTTATCGATAGATTGGGAGATTCATAGAGGAAGACGGAATAAAGGAAAATTCTTACGAACGGATCGTTCGAATGAGAAACAAGTATCTATGCATTCGCTCACAAAAAATAGGATTAATCCCCCCATTGCGTATTGGTACTTATTGGGTATAGAATAGATCTGCTTCTCTTTGTTCCTACGAACAGAATTGTTCAATTATTACTAACGGAACAGAATAAATATTAACCCTTGTTTCGAGATAATCCAATGAAAAGGTGAGGTCCATAGCATAGTTATTTCCAATGTGATAAAGTTACATAGTATCTATTTTTTCTTTGAGAAAGGGGTATTTCCATGGGTTTGCCTTGGTATCGTGTTCATACCGTCGTATTGAATGATCCCGGTCGGCTGCTTTCTGTCCATATAATGCATACAGCTCTAGTTTCCGGTTGGGCCGGTTCGATGGCTCTATACGAATTAGCAGTTTTTGATCCTTCTGACCCCGTTCTTGATCCAATGTGGAGACAGGGTATGTTCGTTATACCCTTCATGACTCGTTTAGGAATAAACAATTCATGGGGCGGTTGGAGTATTACAGGAGGAACTATAACGAATCCGGGTATTTGGAGTTACGAAGGTGTGGCCGGGGCACATATTGTGTTTTCTGGCTTGTGCTTCTTAGCAGCTATCTGGCATTGGGTGTATTGGGACCTAGAAATATTCTGTGATGAACGTACGGGAAAACCCTCTTTGGATTTGCCCAAGATTTTTGGAATTCATTTATTTCTCTCAGGGGTGGCTTGCTTTGGGTTTGGCGCATTTCATGTAACAGGCTTGTATGGTCCTGGAATATGGGTATCCGATCCTTATGGCCTAACCGGAAAAGTACAATCTGTAAATCCAGCGTGGGGTGCGGAAGGTTTTGATCCCTTTGTTCCGGGAGGAATAGCCTCTCATCATATTGCAGCAGGTACATTGGGTATATTAGCAGGTCTATTCCATCTTAGTGTCCGCCCACCCCAACGCCTATACAAAGGATTACGTATGGGCAATATTGAAACTGTCCTTTCCAGTAGTATCGCTGCTGTCTTTTTTGCAGCTTTCGTTGTTGCTGGAACTATGTGGTATGGTTCAGCAACTACCCCGATCGAATTATTTGGTCCCACTCGTTATCAGTGGGATCAGGGATACTTCCAGCAAGAAATATATCGAAGAGTTGGCGCCAGTCTAGCCGAAAATCTGAGTTTATCGGAAGCTTGGTCTAAAATTCCCGAAAAATTAGCTTTTTATGATTACATCGGTAATAATCCGGCGAAAGGTGGATTATTCCGGGCAGGCTCAATGGACAACGGGGATGGGATAGCTGTTGGATGGTTAGGACACCCTATCTTTAGAGATAAAGAAGGGCATGAACTTTTTGTACGCCGTATGCCTACTTTTTTTGAAACATTTCCAGTAGTTTTGGTGGACGGAGACGGAATTGTGAGAGCCGATGTTCCTTTTAGAAGGGCAGAATCGAAGTATAGTGTCGAACAAGTGGGTGTAACTGTTGAGTTCTATGGTGGCGAACTCAATGGAGTCAGCTATAGCGATCCTGCTACTGTGAAAAAATATGCTAGACGTGCCCAATTGGGTGAAATTTTTGAATTAGATCGTGCTACTTTGAAATCCGATGGTGTTTTTCGGAGCAGTCCAAGGGGTTGGTTCACTTTTGGACATGCTACGTTTGCTTTGCTCTTCTTTTTCGGACACATTTGGCATGGCGCTCGAACCTTGTTCAGAGATGTTTTTGCTGGGATTGACCCAGATTTGGATGCTCAAGTGGAATTTGGAGCATTCCAAAAACTTGGGGATCCAACTACAAGGAGACAGGTAGTCTGATACAACATTGCTCCGGTATCTTTCGCCTCTATATTTGATTTTTTTGATTTGACATAAGGTACCGTAGAAATATTGATTTGAATCATCGCCTTTCTTTGCTCTTGTCCTTTCTTTATCTGGGAAATAATCCTAAATGAACAGGTGTGGAAGCTATAATTGTAAACAACGATCGAATCTATGGAAGCATTGGTTTATACATTCCTCTTAGTCTCGACTTTAGGGATAATCTTTTTCGCTATATTTTTTCGAGAACCGCCTAAGGTCCCGACTAAAAAGATGAAATGATTTTTCATTATCTTAATTGAAGTAATGAGTCCCCCATATGGGGGACTCATTACTTCAATTAGTCTCCGTGTTCCTCGAATGGATCTCTTAGTTGTTGAGAGGGTTGCCCAAAAGCGGTATATAAGGCGTACCCTGTAAAGCTTACAAGTGAACCAGATATGGAGATGGCGACTAAGGTTGCTGTTTCCATTATTAGAGAATTTCAAGACCACGATGGATCTATGCTACGATAAGATCGTTTATTTACAACGGAATAGTATACAAAGTCAACAGATCTCAACCAATGCAATAGTATTTATGGCTACACAAACCATTGAGGGTAGTGCTAGATCTGGGCCAAGACGAACTATTACAGGGGATTTATTGAAACCATTGAATTCAGAATATGGTAAAGTGGCCCCTGGATGGGGAACCACCCCATTTATGGGTGTCGCAATGGCTCTATTTGCGATATTCCTATCTATTATTTTAGAGATTTATAATTCTTCCGTTTTACTGGATGGAATTTCAATGAATTAGGTCTATAAGAACCAGAAGTCCTAGCTTTTCAATCAAAAATGAATCACTTAGGACTCAGAATTATAGTCCATTCTGGTAGTTTGACCGTGGAATTCCGTTGTTTCGGTATTTCCGGAATATGAGTGTGCGACTTGTTATAATTGATCCTATTGATAGTACAGAGAATGGGTCTGTCATCTCGACAGAGATGGTTCTGCCTCGTCGGATATTCATCCTAGTATCTGGAGCACGGAATATATGGAATAGATCAAGAAATATTTGAACTATGATTCATACCTACTATTCAGACCTCGTGACTGGACTTCAAAAAATTTTCAAACAAAGAGGTATTTGATAAATTGAACAATTTTTCTTCCTTTAGAATCATGCTTATTTTGACCGAAGGACAAATCTTTCTCTGGATTTTTAGTCATTACATCTATGAATAAGTGATGATCAAATAGTTCTTACTCATAGAACCCTTGGTCTTAGTTTTTGGGTTTTATTGAATCATCGTGGTTCTAGTATGAATCTGAGGTTTCAATCGATTCATAGGGTCTCAACAAGAGAATTCCTATCAAAAAAAAAAATAGTAAACAATAGTCAATCTGCATTACGCACAAACAAAAACAACAAATCAAATAACAAATAAATAGGGGAATAGAAGATTCAAGAGGCCTGTAACGATCAACATAAAGACAGATGAGCTAACTTGATATTTTGGCATTCTCATCACAACAAAGAAGAGGGTTCGGATTTTGGTTCCTTCGTATGCTTCAGAGACGATTGAATCAAGTGGATAAATAAGAAATTTCAAATTTTCTATTACATATCCATTGTAATCAGTATTTGGGTGTTTCTGCTTGAGCCGTACGAGATGAAATTCTCATATACGGTTCTCAGAGGGGGAGTCCCCTTGGTTTACCTATCTCAATAAAGTATATGATTGGTTCGAGGAGCGTCTCGAGATTCAGGCGATTGCAGATGATATAACTAGTAAATATGTTCCTCCTCATGTCAATATATTTTATTGTCTAGGAGGGATCACACTTACTTGTTTTTTAGTACAAGTGGCTACGGGTTTTGCTATGACTTTTTACTATCGTCCGACCGTTACGGAGGCTTTTGCCTCTGTTCAATACATAATGACTGAAGCCAACTTTGGTTGGTTAATCCGATCAGTTCATCGATGGTCAGCAAGTATGATGGTCCTAATGATGATCCTACACGTATTTCGTGTGTATCTCACGGGCGGATTTAAAAAACCTCGCGAATTGACTTGGGTTACGGGCGTGGTTCTGGCTGTATTGACTGCATCGTTTGGTGTAACTGGTTATTCCTTACCCCGGGACCAAATCGGTTATTGGGCAGTAAAAATCGTGACAGGCGTACCTGAAGCTATTCCCGTAATAGGATCACCTTTAGTAGAGTTATTGCGTGGAAGTGCTAGTGTGGGT